AGAACACGAACAAGTAAGAATTGATTCAGAGGATCGAATCAAAATTTTAAAATTATTATTTGATGCAATTAGAACTGTTCCCAACGATAAAATGATTAAAAAAAAATCTATTGGAATAAAAGAAATTAATAAAAAAGTTCCTCGATGGTCATACAAATTAATCAACGATTTTGAACAACAGGAGGGGGAAACCGAAGAAACTGTGGTAGAGGATCATCAGATTCGTTCAAGAAAATCCAAACGTGTAGTGATTTTTACTGATAACCAACAAAATACTGATGCTTATACTAATACCAAAGAAACTAATAATACTGATCAAACAGGCGAAGTTGCTTTGATACGTTATTCCCAACAATCGGATTTTCGTCGAGACATAATCAAAGGCTCCATGCGCGCTCAAAGACGTAAAACAGTTACTTGGAAACTCTTTGAAGCAAATGCGCATTCCCCTCTTTTTTTGGACCGAATAGACAAATCTTTTTTTTTTTTTTTTGATATTTCTGAACGGATGAAAAAAATTTTTAGAAATTGGATGTGGAAAAACACAGAATTCACAATTTCGAATTATACAGAGAAAAAGACAAAGGAAAGCGCGAAAAAAAAAGAGGAGGACAAAAAAGAAGAAGACAAAAGAAAGGAGAAAGTGCGTATACAAATAGCGGAAGCCTGGGATAGTATTTTACTTGCTCAAGTAATGAGAGGTTTTTTATTAGTAACCCAATCAATTCTTAGAAAATATATTATATTACCTTCATTGATAATAGCTAAAAATATCGTCCGTATACTATTATTTCAATTTCCGGAATGGTATGAGGACTTAAAGGATTGGAATAGAGAAATGCATGTTAAATGTACCTATAACGGCGTTCAATTATCAGAAAAAGAATTTCCAAAAAACTGGTTAACAGACGGCATTCAGATCAAGATCCTATTTCCTTTTCGTCTTAAACCTTGGCACAGATCTAAGTTACGAGCCCCTTATAACGATCCAATGAAAAAGCAAGGTCAAAAAAATGATTTTTGTTTTTTAACAATTTTTGGAATGGAAGCTGAACTACCTTTTGGTTCTCCCAGAAAAAAACTTTCATTTTTTGAACCGATTTTAAAAGAACTCAAAAAAAAAATTAAAAAATTGCAAAAGAAATGTTTTATAATTCTAGGAATTTTAAAAGAACAAACAAAATTGTTTCTAAATGTCTCAAAAAAACCAAAAAAATGGATCATTAAAAACATTCTGTTTATAAAAGAAATAATAAAAGAACTCTCAAAAATAAACCCAATTATATTATTTGGATTGAGAGAAATAGAAGTATATGAATTGAGTGAAATTAAAAAAGATTCAATAATCAGTAATCGGATGATTCAGGAATCGTCCATTCAAATTAGATCTCAGGATTGGACAAATTATTCATTAACAGAAAAAAAAATGCAAGATCTGACTGATAGAATAAACACCATCATAAATCAAATAGAAAAAATTACAAAAGACAAGAAAAAGGGATTTATAACTTCAAATAGAAATTTGAGTTCTAACAAAATAAGTTATGATGATAAAAGATTGGAATCACAAAAAAATATTTGGCAGATATTAAAAAGAAGAACTGCTCGATTAATCCGTAAATCCCATTATTTTATAATATTTTTCATTGAAAAGATATACATAGATATCTTTCTATCTATGATTAATATTCCTAGTATCAATACACAACTTTTTCTTGAATCAACAAAAAAAATTATTAATAAAAACATTAACAGTAATGAAGCAAATCAAGAAAGAATTAATAAAACAAATCAAAGTTTAATTAAATTTATTTCGATTATAAAAGAGTCACTTTCTAATACTAATATTAGTCTTAATTCAAAGACTTTTTTTGACTTATCTTACTTTTCACAAGCATATGTATTTTACAAATTATCACAAACCAAACTTATTAAGTTAGAGAAATTGAAATCCGTATTTCAATATAATGGAACCCCCCTTTTTCTTAAGAATGAAATAAAGGATTTTTTTGTTGTAAGACAAGAACTATTTCATTCCGAATTAAGACCTAAGAATCTTCGCAATTCTGGAATGAATCAATGGACAAATTGGTTAAGGAGTCATTATCAATATCAATGTGATGTATCTCAAATTAAATGGTCTAGAGTAGTACCACAAAAATGGCGAAATATATTGAACTGTATAGCTCAAAATAAAGATTTATATAAAGATTTGTGTGATTTATATGAAAAAGATGAATTAATTCACTACGAAAAAAAAACAAAAATTGAAACGGATTTATTATTGAATCAAAAGGATAATTTTAAAAAACAATATAGATATGATCTTTTAGCATATAAATCTATAAATTCTGAAACTAAGAAGTACTCTTCAATTTATGGATCACCATTACAAGTAAAAACGAACCAAGATATTTTTTATAATTACAACACACATAAACAAAAATCATTTAATATGGTAGAAATGGTAGAAGATGATATTCGAGATATGGATAAAAATACGGATAGAAAATTTTTTGATTGGAGAATTCTCGATTTTTGTCTTAAAACGAAGGTCGATATTGAGGCCTGGATCAATATTGATACTGACACTAACAGTAATAAATATACTAAGACTAGGGTTAATAAGTATCAAATAATTGATAAAATCAATAATAAGAGTCTTTTTTATCTCACACTTCAGCAAGATCAAAAAATCAACCTATCCAATCAAAAACCCCTTTTGGATTGGATGGGAATGAATGAAGAAATACTAAGTCGTCCCATATCAAATCTGGAACTTTGGTTCTTGCCAGAATTTGTGAGACTTTATAATACGTATAAAATGAAACCGTGGGTTATACCAATTAAATTACTACTTTTTAATTCTAATATAAAAAAAAATGCTAGTGAAAACAAAAGCATCACTGGAAATAAAAAAAGAGATCCTTTTATATCAATATCGTCGAATGAAAAAAAATCTCTTGAATTAGAAAACCGAAATCAAGGAGAAAAAGAATCCACGGGCCAAGCAGATCTTAAATCATCTCTTTCAAACCAAGAAAAAGATGTTGAAGAAGATTATACGGGATCGGACATGAAAAAACATAGAAATAAAAAGCAATACAAGATCAATACAAAAGCGGAGTTTGATTTCTTCCTAAAAAGGTATTTGTATTTTCAATTGAGATGGGATGATTCTTTAAATAAAAAAATAATCAATAACATCAACGTATATTGTCTCCTGCTTAGACTGATAAATCCAAGAGAAATTACTATATCCTCTATTCAAAGGGGCGAAATGAGTCTGGATATTTTGACGATTCAGAAAGATGTAACTCTTACAGAATTTATTAAAAGGGGATTTTTGATTATTGAACCAATTCGTCTAGCTATAAAAAATGATGGAAAATTTATTATGTATCAAACCCTCGGTATTTCATTAGTTCATAAAAGTAAACATCAAATAAATCAAAGATACCGAGAAAAAAAACATGTTGATAAGAATTCTGATGAAGTCATTACAAAACATCAAAAGATGACGGGAAATAGATATAAAAAAAATTATGATTTGTTTGTTCCTGAAAATATTTTATCGCCTAGACGTCGTAGAGAATTGCGAATTCTAATTTGTTTAAATTCTAAGAATAGACATAGAAAGGCATCTTTTTGTAATGGGAATGAGGTAAACAGTCAAGTTGTGGATAAAAGCAAAAAATATAAAAAAAAACTTATAAAATTAAAGCTATTTCTTTGGCCCAATTATCGATTAGAAGATTTAGCTTGTATGAATCGTTATTGGTTTAATACGAATAATGGCAGTTGTTTCAGTATGGTAAGGATACATATGTATCCGCGATTGAAAATTCATTAATAGTACATTTTTCCTATATTTCCCATACCATATCTGGTCTATGACGACAAAGAGATGCACGCATACATTGTCTTACATTCCATTCTGATACATGATACTAATTCAATGACATATCAATTAGATCTAGAATGAACAAAATTTTATTATTTTAGGTCTAAACTTTTATCTTTTGTGAGTGAAGAAACCAACCATACTTTTTTATCCCCTTTCAAATCCAATTTTAAAATGAAAATAGGATTGAGTAAGTTTTATTAAATTAAAAAAATTAGAAATTAATAACGAAATACAAATTTTTGTATATACCAAATAAAAATTAGGGGCATTATTATTACTGATCAATAAAGATATCTATCAATAAAAAATATCTTAAAATAAAAAGAGGGGGGGAGAGAAGATTTCAGTTTATGGTAAAAAATTCATTCATCTCAGTTATTTCACAAGAAGAAAAAGACGAAAACAGAGGATCTGTTGAATTTCAAATAGTTAGTTTCACCAATAGGATACGAAGACTTACTTCACATTTACAATTACACAAAAAAGACTATTTATCTCAGAGAGGTTTACGTAAAATTCTGGAAAACGCCAACGATTACTGTCTTATTTGTCAAAGAAAAATAGAATATGTTATAAAGAATTAATTAATCGGTTGGATATTCGGGAGTCAAAAACTCGTTAATTTTATTTTTATAAAGGCATTTTGAATTATTTGATTTATTAGATCTTGAATTTTAATGAACTTTTTTTCGTTTTCAGCAATTCATGAAAGAATGAATCGAGGAAAAACCTATGAATATACCGGCTACAAGAAAAGACCTCATGATAGTCAATATGGGCCCCCACCACCCATCAATGCATGGTGTTCTTCGACTCATCATTACTCTAGATGGTGAAGATGTTATTGACTGTGAACCAATATTGGGTTATTTACACCGAGGAATGGAAAAAATTGCGGAAAATCGAACAATTATACAATATTTGCCTTATGTAACACGGTGGGATTATTTAGCTACTATGTTCACAGAAGCAATAACTGTAAACGGACCGGAACAGTTGGGAAATATTCAAGTACCTAAAAGAGCCAGCTATATCAGAATAATTATGTTGGAGTTGAGTCGTATAGCTTCTCATCTGTTATGGCTCGGTCCTTTTATGGCGGATATTGGTGCACAAACTCCCTTTTTCTATATTTTCAGAGAAAGAGAATTAGTATATGATCTATTCGAAGCTGCCACCGGTATGAGAATGATGCATAATTATTTTCGTATCGGAGGAGTAGCGGCCGATCTACCTCATGGCTGGATAGATAAATGTTTGGATTTCTGCGATTATTTTTTAACAAGAGTTGCTGAATATCAAAAACTTATTACACGAAATCCTATTTTTTTAGAACGAGTCGAGGGAGTAGGCATTATTGGTAGAGAGGAAGTAATAAATTGGGGTTTATCGGGACCAATGCTGCGAGCTTCCGGAATACAATGGGATCTTCGTAAAGTTGATCATTATGAATGTTACGACGAATTTGATTGGGAAGTACAGTGGCAAAAAGAAGGAGATTCATTGGCTCGTTATCTAGTCCGAATTGGTGAAATGATAGAATCCGTAAAAATTATTCAACAGGCCCTGGAAGGAATTCCAGGGGGACCCTATGAGAATTTAGAAATACGATACTTTGATAGAGAAAGGAATCCGGAATGGAATGATTTTGAATATCGATTTATTAGTAAAAAGCCGTCTCCTACATTTGAATTGCCGAAACAAGAACTTTATGTGAGAGTAGAAGCCCCAAAGGGAGAATTGGGAATTTTTCTCATAGGGGATCAGGGTGGTTTTCCTTGGAGATGGAAAATCCGCCCGCCGGGTTTTATCAATTTGCAAATTCTTCCGCGGTTAGTTAAAAGAATGAAATTGGCTGATATTATGACGATACTAGGTAGTATAGATATCATTATGGGAGAAGTTGATCGTTGAAATGATAATTGATACACCGGAAGTACAAGATATCGATTCTTTTTCTAGATTAGAATTTTTTAAAGAGGTTTATGGAATTCTATGGGTTCTTGTTCCTATTTTGACTCTTGTAGTGGGAATCACAATAGGCGTACTGGTAATTGTATGGTTAGAAAGAGAAATATCGGCAGGGATACAACAACGTATTGGACCTGAATACGCCGGCCCTTTGGGAGTTCTTCAAGCTCTAGCAGATGGGACAAAACTACTTTTCAAAGAAAATCTTTTTCCATCTAGGGGGGATACTCGTTTATTCAGTATCGGGCCATCCATAGCAGTCATATCAATTTTAGTAAGCTATTCAGTAGTTCCTTTTGGATATCACCTTGTTTTAGCGGATCTCAATATCGGTGTTTTTTTATGGATTGCCATTTCCAGTATTGCTCCAATTGGACTTCTTATGTCGGGATACGGGTCAAATAATAAATATTCCTTTTTAGGCGGTCTACGAGCTGCTGCTCAATCGATTAGTTATGAAATACCATTAACTTTATGTGTGTTATCAATATCTCTACGTGCGATTCGTTGATACATAGACATAAACTTTTCTCTATTCCTTCCTTTCAAGGAAAGGGTTGGAATGGATTGAGTAGATATCTTAATTTTTTTTTTATTCATTATTCGGGTTGATGAACTAAATCAAATAGTTATATGAGTGAAAGAAAACAGCTTATATATAAATTCGCAGTAAAAAGATTGATTCTCATTTTCTATGTATAAGAGTTAGAGAGTTAAGCGGAAATAAACAGAAGAGACCGTTTCCCCCAAGATTGGTTGATTAGTCATCCTGACTTGAAGCGGGTTCAAAAGATCAACCGTATTGAGTTTTCACTATCATTTTTATGTATTAGCATAACGGGGGATTGAGCAAAAACGAGTGGATGGTTAGAAACACGAACATATGTAAAGGATTAGTAATGGAGATTATGTAAATTCTCCAAAAGGACATTTTTACATAATATACAAACAAAGAATACTAATTGGGGCTTGAAGTTGGTAGAAATGATCAGGCAGTACTCCCCATGACACGATTCCAATCCAGAGTATACTCCTATCCACCGATTTAATAAATAACTATTCGAAACGAAATAATCCTTTACTTTATTTTGAAAGCCCTCTTTTTCTCAGAAATAGAAAGAAGAATAGGAACGAAAAAAAAAAAAAAGATATACTTTATTTATTCTTTGTTACTTTTATTCTTTCCCATATACATATTAATAGATATATAATTTGTGTCATAATTCATTAATTAATATAGAATTTTTTTTTCGTACGTGAAACCAACGGGTTATTAATATTTTTACAAGAAGTATTTTATTGAACAGTTAAGTTATTACTGAACAAAGAAGAATTGAAATTATTATTGAAATTATTAAATTAAAGAAAGGATGAGATCAATTCAGAAGTACTTTTTTTATTTAATTTTGAATTAAAATAATTATAACAGACAGAATTCAATTGGTCTAATTTGGGACCGGCCGATAGTTATCCATCCTACAAACATATCAAGATTCAAAAAAGAATACTGACGCGGTCCCTATATTTATTTCTGGCCTTCAAGGAGCCGTATGAGGTGAAAATCTCATGTACGGTTCTGTAATAGCGATGGTAACAGTGATGGTATCACCGACTATAATTATCTAACAGTTCAAGTACAATTGATATTGTTGAGGCGCAATCAAAATATGGTTTTTGGGGATGGAATTTGTGGCGTCAGCCTATAGGGTTTATCATTTTTATTATTTCTTCCCTAGCAGAATGTGAGAGATTACCTTTTGATTTACCAGAAGCAGAAGAAGAGTTAGTAGCAGGTTATCAAACCGAATACTCGGGTATAAAATTTGGGTTATTTTATGTTGCTTCCTATCTAAACCTATTGGTTTCTTCATTATTTGTAACAGTTCTTTACTTGGGAGGTTGGAATATATCTATTCCGGACATATATGTTTCTGAGCTTTTTGAAATAAATAAAACATGTGGAGTTTTTGGAGCGATAATTGGTATCTTTATTACATTAGCTAAAACTTATTTGTTCTTGTTCATTCCTATCACAACAAGATGGACTTTACCGAGGCTAAGAATGGACCAACTATTGAATCTTGGATGGAAATTTCTTTTACCTATTTCTCTCGGTAATCTATTATTAACAACTTCTTTCCAACTCTTTTCACTGTAAAGTAACATTCTATATTCACAACGTGTCTCAAACAAGAGAAATAAACAAACATAAAACTATTCATATATATATTAACGATATGTTCTCTATGGTAACTGGGTTCATGAATTATGGTCAACAAACAGTACGAGCTGCAAGGTACATTGGTCAAAGTTTCATGATTACTTTATCCCACGCAAATCGTTTACCCGTAACTATTCAATATCCTTATGAAAAATCAATCACCGCGGAGCGTTTCCGCGGTCGAATCCATTTTGAATTTGATAAATGTATTGCTTGTGAAGTATGCGTTCGTGTATGTCCTATAGATCTACCCGTTGTTGATTGGAAATTGGAAACCGATATTCGCAAGAAACGGCTGCTTAATTACAGTATTGATTTCGGAGTCTGTATATTTTGTGGTAATTGCGTTGAGTATTGTCCAACGAATTGTTTATCAATGACTGAAGAATATGAACTTTCTACTTATGATCGTCACGAATTGAATTATAATCAAATTGCTTTGGGTCGTTTACCAATGTCAGTAATTGACGATTATACAATTCGAACAATTTTGAATTCGCCTCAAATAAATAAGTAAATCTCTTATTAACGAATAATTTAGAATTACTTTACTAATAACTAATATAGAAGGAATTTAGGTTTCTTTCGTGTTGTTTGGTCAATAACTACAAATACCAACTATTGATTGGTTGGTAAGAAACGCGTCTTAATTTGGATTGAAAATCCATTAATTAATATATCCATAATTGTTTTAAAATATATCGTTTAGAATTAGAACGACTCTTTCAGATAAAGAATGAAATTAGTCCAATAATAGTACTCACATTTTTTCATATCCCTTAGTATTTATTTACTTAGGATTAAATTAGGAATTGCTCAAAAATCATAAAAAAAAAAATTTCTGGTCGGGTCTCAATAAGGTCATGAAAAACATTTCTATTTATTTATCTCTTATTTTACATATAATGGATTTGCCCGGACCAATACATGATTTTCTTTTAGTCTTTCTGGGATCGGTTCTTATACTAGGAGGTATGGGGGTGGTATTATTTACCAACCCCATTTATTCTGCCTTTTCGTTGGGACTGGTTCTTGTTTGTATATCCTTATTCTATATTCTATTAAACTCTTATTTTGTAGCTGCTGCACAACTCCTTATTTACGTGGGAGCTATAAATGTTTTAATCGTATTTGCTGTGATGTTCATGAATGGTTCAGAATATTACAAAGATTTGAATCTTTGGACCATTGGGGATGTGGTTACTTTGCCAGTTTGTACAAGTATTTTTGTTTTACTCATGATTATTATTACGGATACGTCATGGTACGGAATTATTTGGACTACAAGATCAAACCAGATTATAGAGCAAGATTTGATAAGTAATAGTCAACAAATTGGAATTCATTTATCAACAGATTTCTTTCTTCCATTTGAATTCGTTTCGATAATTCTTTTAGCCGCTTTGATAGGTGCAATTGCCGTGGCGCGACAGTAAAAAATTTATAGAATTAGCAATGCACATTAAACTCTGTTCGGTTTTATTACATTACATTTATTTCCCTTTAATTAAAGATTGTTTATGTCTAAAATAGAAATTATTCAATCTATTCTATTAACACTAGAAAATCTGCCTTTGTTCCGTACTTTTTTTTATTCTAGTCAATTGAATCTGTTGAATTGTTGTTCAGTTCATATTGAAATGAATCGAAATTGATAAGGAGTTGGTCAATGATGCTCGAACATGTACTTGTTTTGAGTGCCTACTTATTTTCTATCGGTATCTATGGATTGATCACGAGCCGGAATATGGTTAGAGCCCTTATGTGTCTTGAACTTATACTGAATGCGGTTAATATGAATTTCGTAACATTTTCTGATTTTTTTGATAGTCGCCAATTAAAAGGAAATATTTTCTCAATTTTTGTTATAGCTATTGCAGCCGCTGAAGCAGCTATTGGCCCGGCTATTGTTTCATCAATTTATCGTAACAGAAAATCAACTCGTATCAATCAATCGAATTTGTTGAATAAGTAGTATTAATCATATAAATTCTAATATTCATAAATTAGAATTACCATGACCATACATTACGTAATAATACATGTTTTCAAAAATGTAAGAAATTAAAGTATCTTGGCTCTATCGCATGAGTCAATCCAGAAGTAGATTGATTAGAAAAATTATGATAAATTATTGATTCATCTGGTGTCTAAATATATGATTCATTTACAAGTTTACTAGATCGAAACTTTCTGACATTCAAAAATTTATAGATCCAAATGTCACATTCAGTAAAGATTTATGATACGTGTATAGGGTGTACTCAATGCGTGCGCGCCTGCCCAACGGATGTATTAGAAATGATACCTTGGGACGGGTGTAAAGCTAAGCAAATTGCTTCTGCTCCAAGAACAGAGGACTGTGTCGGTTGTAAGAGATGTGAATCCGCCTGTCCGACAGATTTCTTGAGTGTTCGAGTTTATTTATGGCATGAAACAACTCGAAGTATGGGTCTGGCTTATTAATACGTTCCAGAAAACCCTACTTGAATACATTTGATTTTTTTACCTTTACCGACAAAAACCCGCGCTCAAAAACTATTTATTTTGAGCACGGGTTTTTCTGGTCCAAGTTTATCTTGTTTTTACCATGAATAATTTTCCTTGGTTAACGCTAGTTGTAGTTTTGCCAATATTCGCGGGTTCCTTAATTTTCTTTCTCCCTCATAGAGGAAATAAGATAATTCGCTGGTATACTATAGGTATATGCATAATAGAACTCCTTCTAACAACCTATGCATTCGGTTATCGTTTCCAATTGGATGATCCATTAATGCAACTGACAGAGGATTATAAATGGATCGATTTTTTTGATTTTTACTGGAGATTGGGAATAGATGGAATTTCTATAGGACCCATTTTACTGACAGGATTTATCACAACTTTAGCTACTTTAGCGGCTCGGCCGATTACTCGAGATTCCCGACTATTCCATTTTCTGATGTTAGCAATGTATAGCGGTCAAATAGGACCATTTTCTTCTCGAGACCTTTTACTTTTTTTCATCATGTGGGAGTTAGAATTAATTCCAGTTTATCTACTTCTATCCATGTGGGGGGGAAAGAAACGTTTGTATTCAGCTACAAAATTTATTTTGTACACTGCAGGAAGTTCCGTTTTTTTATTAATGGGAGTTTTGGGTATTGGTTTATATGGTTCCAATGAACCAACATTAAATTTTGAAACATCAGCTAATCAATCGTATCCTGTAGCACTGGAAATAATATTCTATATTGGATTTCTTATTGCTTTTGCTGTCAAATCACCGATCATACCCTTACATACATGGTTACCAGACACCCATGGAGAGGCACATTACAGTACTTGTATGCTTTTAGCCGGAATCTTATTAAAAATGGGAGCGTATGGATTGGTTCGGATCAATATGGAATTATTACCCCACGCCCATTCTATATTCTCTCCCTGGTTGATTATAGTAGGCACAATTCAAATAATCTATGCAGCTTCAACATCTCCCGGTCAGCGTAATTTAAAAAAAAGAATAGCCTACTCTTCTGTATCTCATATGGGTTTCATAATTATAGGAATTGGTTCTATAAGCGATACAGGACTCAACGGAGCCATTTTACAAATAATCTCTCACGGATTTATTGGCGCTGCGCTTTTTTTCTTGGCCGGAACGAGTTATGATAGAATACGTCTTGTTTATCTCGACGAAATGGGCGGAATGGCTATCGCAATTCCAAAAATATTCACGACTTTCAGTATCTTATCAATGGCTTCTCTTGCATTACCGGGCATGAGCGGTTTTGTTGCCGAATTGTTAGTTTTTTTTGGAATACTTACTAGTCAAAAATATCTTTTAATGACAAAAATATTAATTACTTTTGTAATGGCAATTGGAATGATATTAACTCCTATTTATTCATTATCTATGTTACGCCAGATGTTCTATGGATACAAGCTTTTTAATGCCCCAAACTCTTATTTTTTTGATTCTGGACCGCGAGAATTATTTGTTTCGATCTCTATCCTTTTACCTGTAATAGGTATTGGTGTTTATCCCGATTTCGTTTTATCATTATCAGTTGACAAGGTCGAAGCTATTATATCCAATTATTTTTTTCGATAGTTTTTGTGAGTAAACCAAAAAATGAAACTGAAATCCCATGATTTAAAAAATGGTTGATTGTACAATAAAAAAATGAGTCTTTTATATTCTTTTAAGTAAAATAAATAAATTGGAATTCTATTATAACTAGATATCTTTTGAATTTGTGAGAACCATTTGAATCAAGTAATGGAAATGATTCAAATGGTTCTTGATTGTTTACATGAAGTTTTCGTATATATACCTGTATGCCGTCCTATGTTTATATTCGTCAAGTCTTTTATTCAATTAGATGTTAATGTAAATGAACCATAACTATGCAACCCTATTCCTAATAGATTAACCCCAAAATAGCATATCCAAATTATAAGAAAGCCCATTGAGGCCACAATTGCAGAATTTACACTTTCAAAATTTTTATTTGTTCTAATATGTAAATAAATAGCGAATATGGTCCAAGTAATAAATGCCCAAGTCTCCTTTGGATCCCAATTCCAATATGATCCCCATGCTTCATTAGCCCATACTGCTCCCGAAAGAATACCTACGGTTAAAAGGATAAACCCTAGACTAATAATACGATAACTCCAACGATCCAATTGTTGAATCAATTGATACCTGTAATAATTTTGAGACGAAATAAAAGAAGTGTTTCGTAAGACATTGTTTCTTTCGTTCACATATTGAATCTCACTAAAGTAAACTGACTCATTTTCTAAATTATTGCTTTTCCTAAAAATCCTTATGAATTTTCGAAATGTAATGACTAGAAGAGCTAGTGATAATAATGATCCACACAAAAGAGCTGCATAGCTCAATACCATCATACTTACGTGCATCATTAACCAATGGGATTGGAGAGCGGGTACTAATATCGCGGATTGATGCATTTCAGTTAAAAGACCCGAAGTTGCAAAACCTTGAGTAAAAATAGCACTTGGCGCGGTTATTGCGCTAAAATGGTTTTTATGTTTTTTAAAATACGGAATAATATGAATAAAGGAAAAACTCCACGAAAGAAAAATTAATGATTCATATAAATCACTTAATGGTAAATGCCTCAAATACATCCAACGAGTAACTAATAATCCTGTTATGCAGAAAAAAGTAGCTATCATCCCCTTTTCTGACGAATCATCTAGTCCTACGATTTCATCGACTAATAAAATTATCAAATGAATTGTAATTACAATTGAAACGATCGAAAAGGATATATGAGTTAATATATGCTCTAAAGTTGAAAATATCATAAAAATTATTAAATTAATAAGGGCGTCCCTCAATTATAGGAATTGAAATCGGGAATTGAATTCATTATAGGACTTACTCTTTTAGAAGATGCCATGCCGCCACTCGGACTCGAACCGAGATGCTCTAGCACTGCTTCCTAAGAGCAGCGTGTCTACCGATTTCACCATAGCGGCTTATTCGAAATCATAATAACCTATTTTTATTCAATCGTCGAGCTTGAAGGAGTTAATTCAATCCAATATTTTTTTTTAGGAAACCATTCAAATTGATGAATAAAAACTTGTTTAAAAATTAGGGATTAAAACGTTTTCGTTAACGTTAATAATATTTATTTTTCTTATTATTATCTTTTTATTTAGTTATTTAGTATTTTAGGATGTCAATTTTATTTAACTGAACTAACAATGTATTTTTTCGTCGGCTATTACTTTATGCTCTCCTAAAACTAAAATGTAACAGTTGTAACTAGATAATTTTTACTTCAATCCCTGGATATAAGTAAAAAAAATGTTCTGCCTCGTTTGCATTTTTTAATGATTAATTTCTTTTATCATTTATTTTATTAATCTAAAATAAAAAATTAATTTTATCGATTAATAAAAAAATCGAATTTTTATATAACACAATTTCAGCGATACACTCAAAAGATTTATGTAAATATTTGCATAGTTAGGTTGCGTTAGGATTTTTTGTTGTGTAGAGAGTTTGCGTTAAGATTTAGCAAACCCATTAAGTTAGGTATTTGGGATGGTCGTATCAATCATATAAAAAAATTTCGTATAGAAATTGTACCGTACTTCAAAATATTTTCTAAATTTTTTAATAATTTTTTAATTAATATATATATATTATATCTTGATCGATCTTCCAATCGAAACATAGGATCTAAAATAGATCACTCAAAATTGGCGCATTCGTCATATAACTACCTAAAAATGTAAACTATAACTACCTAAAAATGTAAACGGGACTTTTATTAATTTAATTGGGTTTAAGGAATTTATATAGTGATAATAATTTCTAAAACCCCAAATAATGGTTTAAAAGATTATAAAAAACATTTTAAACTTAATCAATTAGTTTCAACGACCTCTTCTTTATAATATAAAATCAAAAATATAACTAAAAAAAAATTAATATAACTAAAAAAAAATTCTTTTTATTATTGAGTAAGGGCGATGGGGAAAGTGATAATCCCCATCCGGAAAATGATAAAACATACTAAAATGAAAGGCGAAACCTTGCGCTTGCGTTTACCCTTTTTTCAAACAAAAAAGTACCATTAGAATTCAGTAGACAACAGAATTCTTATCTATATCAGAAACGAAAGAAAAATTTGGCTTCAAATTAAAGTAAAACAAATTCAATTTTATATTCGTTTAAATTAAAACATTATGAGACTAATTCTTTTTTATTTATTTTATTTTTAATGTATATTGTTTATATTGTAATTTATCTTATATATTCATATTTATTCTTTTACTATACTATTATGATGTTAATATTAATTCTAATTGATAAATATTATTTATCATTTTTATAACTTATAAATCTTATAAATAAACTATAAACAAAATTATATCACTTTATTAGTTATTAGAACGATTCAGATTATTTATTTGTTACACAAAAAAAACTTTTAGAACTCCCGGTAGAAAGAGATTTCGCTAACGAAAAAGCTTTCAATGCTGCCCTATATCCCTTCCTTTTCCAAATATTTTTACGAATACGTTTTTTTGAAATAGAGGTGCGCTTTTTTGGAACTGCCATTAAAAAGTTATAATAGGTTTTTCGGTTGGATGTGAAAGACATCTATTGTTCAAAATCAATTGTTCTTTACTATTCTCTATCTATTTTTTCTCGAAATTAGACTCCAAAAAAAAAAGGGGGGTAAAACTCCCATAAAATATTAATAAGAACGATAAGGTACACTATGCCAAATAGATTGAAGTTGATAAAAAAAAAAAAAAAAAGAAAGATTGTCCGTTTCGTTTTCTTTCTATTTTCGTCGTGTTACATTTATACATGTAATAAAAAAATCTAAAAGTTTAATAACCCAACCCTTCTCCCGCTTAATTAAAAAATAAAAAACTTTAATAATTTTTTCTATTATATTAATTAATTTAATATTAATTTAATTGTTCAAGCTCGAAGAAAGAGTCCACAAAATTTTAATTATCAAATGAGAATTTTAATTATCAAATGAGACTAGTAGTTAATCTGTTAAAGGATACAAAATACATAATTTAAAGGCATTTTATTTGCCACCTTTTTTTTCCGTAAAATTAAAGTGTTGGATATCATAGCATTTCCTACAAATAGCTTTTATTGTAATGGAAGACAAACAATTAGTTACAAAACAAATTGGTTAATGATTCTAAATAACCGAATTACAATAAATAGTTTTAGTTATGGGCTTTATGATTCATATCAAATACTGTTTTTGGTATAATTATTTATCCTTGTTCTATAATTATTTATCCTTGTTCTATAGATATAAAAAAATTATTGTAATACGTAATAATTAAAATGAAAATTCTAATTTTCATTTTTTATCTTCATAAAATTTTATTTAAAAATTTGAATTTAATATTAACAATTCAGTATTAATAAAATTAGTATTTATTTTTCACTAGTGACTTATTTATATCATTTGAATTTATATCATTTGACCAATTATAACCTCTTGATTTTAAATATTTGAAGTAGTTTGGAAAGATTCAGAATAATTAAGGCTAGAAAATTCTATTTAAGTTTTATTTTATATATCTTAATTTTTTTTTATTAACCGACCACAAACGAAATAAGAACCGGTGACTCAGAAACAATTAATTAAGATAATTTTTTTTTTTTTTTTTTTATGGAATATACATATCAATATTCATGGATTATACCTTTCATTCCACTTCCAGTTCCTATCTTAATTGGAACAGGACTTCTACTTTTTCCAACGGCAACAAAAAATCTTCGCCGTATGTGGGCTTTTCCTAGTGTTTTATTATTAAGTATAGTTATGGTTTTTTCAGCCCTTTTTTCTATTCAGCAAATAAATAATAATTCTGTCTATCAATATGTATGGTCTTGGACCATCAATAATGATTTTTCTTTAGAATTTGGCTGCTTGGTTGATCCACTTACTTCTATTATGTCGATATTAATCACTACTGTTGGAATTATGGTTCTTATTTATAGTGACAATTATATGTCTCATGATCAGGGATATTTGAGATTTTTTGCTTATATGAGTTTTTCCAATACTTCAATGTTGGGATTAGTTACTAGTTCTAATTTGATACAAATTTATATTTTTTGGGAATTAGTTGGAGTGTGTTCTTATCTATTAATAGGTTTTTGGTTCACACGACCCAGTGCCGCGAATGCTTGTCAAAAAGCGTTTGTAACTAATCGTGTCGGGGATTTTGGTTTATTATTAGGAATTTTGGGTTTTTATTGGATAACAGGTAGTTTCGAATTTCGGGATTTGTTTGAAATATTCAATAACTTGGTTTATAATAATGAAGTTAATTTTTTATTTGTTACTTTATGCGCCTCCCTATTATTTGCCGGCGCTGTTGCTAAATCCGCCCAATTTCCCCTTCATGTATGGTTACCTGATGCCATGGAAGGGCCTACCCCCATTTCGGCTCTTATACATGCCGCTACTATGGTAGCAGCAGGAATTTTTCTTGTAGCTCGGCTTCTTCCTCTTTTCATAGTTATACCTTACATTCTAAATCTAATAGCTTTGATAGGTATAATAACATTATTTTTAGGAGCCACTTTAGCTCTTGCTCAAAAAGATATTAAGAAAAGCTTAGCTTATTCTACAATGTCTCAATTGGGTTATATGATGTTAGCTCTAGGTATGGGGTCTTATCGAGCTGCTTTATTTCATTTGATTACTCATGCTTATTCGAAGGCATTGTTGTTCTTAGGATCTGGATCAATTATTCATGCGATGGAAGCTATTGTTGGATATTCTCCAGATAAAAGTCAGAATATGGTTCTTATGGGCGGTTTAAGAAAACATGTACCAATTACAAAAACTGCTTTTTTATTGGGTACACTTTCTCTTTCT